GTAATTCAGATTAATATTTAGGTATAGATATTACCTCCTTTTTCTCCTTTCAAATAAATTGCAATGATTGAAGTTTTTCTATTTGGAATCGTGTTAGGTCTAATTCCTGTTACTTTGGCTGGATTATTCGTAACTGCATATTTACAATATAGGCGTGGTGATCAATCGGACCTTTGATTAATTACTATCGCTTTTTTTGATTGACCTCCTACTTTCTTTAATACAAAGGAGGTCAAATTCAGATTGTGGTTCAAGTTAGTGAAGCTCTTTCAGTATAATTTGATCTAAGAAAAATAAGGATGAAATCACGCTCTGTAGGATTTGAACCTACGACATCGGGTTTTGGAGACCCGCGTTCTACCGAACTGAACTAAGAGCGCTTTCTTATCAGAAAAGAGAAGACTGTAAAGACACTTTTTTAACCCCAGTTTAATTATATATTATATATTATATATGTATTATTGGATATTGGAATCGATCTTAATTAATCCCTCGTTACTGCTCAACGAAGAAGTAATAGGTAGGGATGACAGGATTTGAACCTGTGACATTTTGTACCCAAAACAAACGCGCTACCAAGCTGCGCTACATCCCTCCAATTGGTCTACAGTGTCATTGTATAGAATTCCTGTTTTGTTTTCCACATCGTTAGTTCCTCCATTGATATATACAATTTATATGGGCATTTCGTCTTTTTGGTCCCATTTAACATATAATAATAGTAAAAGAAAAGTCTTATATACGTATGAAATACGGAACGGAACCTGTCGTAAAAATAAATGAGTAGTTTTCGGGAATGCTCGGGAAGAGAGGAACGTTTTTTTATGTTTTAAGAAAAAATTTTATTTACTGGATAGTTGTACATTTCAATTTGAATTAGGGATTCCGTGTACAAGGTTCTTAACTGCATATGCATCTGATCATTTATGTATTACCATTTTAGATTACAATAAAAGAAGGAAGGAGATTTTTCAATGCGAGATCTAAAAACATATCTTTCCGTGGCACCGGTATTAAGTACTCTATGGTTCGGGTCTTTAGCAGGTCTATTGATAGAGATTAATCGTTTTTTCCCAGATGCATTGACATTCCCCTTTTTTTGATTCTAGTTATTGATACGGTACCAAATAACGGAGATTCGAGATACAATTAAATATTTGTGACTAATCCTTTGCCCCCTTTTTCTCTTTTTTCCCTTTTTCCTTTTAGAATAAGAGGGAGGAAAGAGAAAAAAAGAAAAGGTGTATTCAACAGCTTCGAGACTTGGGTTCAAGTTTGAATTAAATAAATTTTTCAATTCAAAAATTAACTAGGGATGGAGGTAGAATAAACAGGGTGGGGCCTAGATCTAGGACAAGACTCTTATACAAGGTACTTAAATGTAAATGAAATACTGTGATTTGAATTTGAAATAAAGTTGAGAAATTTTTTTAGTATATTGATTGCAGCGAAAGTTTTCATAATTGGATTTCAAGTTAATAACTTCTATTTATCCTTCCTTCCTTCTTCTTCGTTTCGGATCGAAAATAGAAGAGTTGAGTAAATCAAAAATCCAAAGGGGGTTCATGGCCAAGGGAAAAGATGTCCGAATAACGGTTATTTTGGAATGTACCGGTTGTGTTCGAAACGGTGTTAATAAGGTATCAACGGGTATTTCCAGATATATTACTGAAAAGAATCGTCACAACACGCCTAATCGATTGGAATTGAGAAAATTCTGTCCATTTTGTTACAAACATATGATTCATGGGGAGATAAAGAAATAGATCGAATCGAGCACTTGTATGTAACCCTTCCAAGGAAGGGTAAAAATGACATTTCTATATAGAACATAGTTAAATATTATATATATAACATAATTAAATATAAACAAACCAAATCCTATTTCTTCTAATTCATTTTAGATCCGACCGAAATAGGATTTTCGGGATAAGGAATAAACTAAACAAACCATGGATAAATCCAAGCGGCCTTTTCTTAAATCCAAGCGATCTTTTCGTAGGCGTTTGCCCCCGATTCAATCGGGGGATCGAATTGATTATAGAAACATGAGTTTAATTAGTCGATTTATTAGCGAACAAGGAAAAATATTATCTAGACGGGTGAATAGATTGACCTTGAAACAACAACGATTAATTACTATTGCTATAAAACAAGCTCGTATTTTATCTTTGTTACCCTTTCTTAATAATGAGAAACAGTTTGAAAGAACCGAGTCGACCACCAGAACTGCGGGTCTTCGAGCCAGAAATAAATAGGCTTACTCTTTCTTCACTTGACTAAAAAAAAGTAAAATCCGAACTCAAACGCAGATTGATGTTTTGTTCGAAAAATATGAAAAATATGGATTGAATTATCGTGTCGTAAGAAAAAAAAGAATCGGGCAAGAATAAAGATTTTTTTTGAGTGTGTTCATTCAGTTTTACTATTTTTTTCTCATATTTATTTTGACTTTACCCTCCCGGAGTTCATTCTCCGGGGAACTCCGTTTAAATTATTCCGGTGGATTCTTTCCAATCCACTTCTTTTATGATCTCATTGGAAATCATATAAAGACAATTTTTATTTGATATAGCTATTTGTGCAAGTATTTTACGATTAAGAAGCACCTGTTTCTTATATAGGTCGTGTATTAATCTACTATAACTATAGGATACCCCTATTTCACGAATTACTGCGTTTATTCGAGTGATCCACAAACGGCGAAAATTTATCTTTTGCTTATCCCTATCCCGATGCGACGAAACCAAAGCTCTTATTTTCTGTTGAGTAATTGTTCGAGTAAGTCTTGAATGAGCCCCTCGAAAGCTTGATGCAAATAAACGAATTTTTGTTCTACGTCTCCGAGCTATATTTCCCCGTCTAATTCTGGTCATTGAATAAATGAAACTTTGACGAATAACTAATAGATTTCCTTTCTTTCAGTTATTCTTTTTCCCCTTCCTAGTCTATTAATAACAAAGCTTTTTTCCAATGTATAAACTAAAAATTCCAATGACTTTGGCTACTATAACCTTCCCGACCGCTATTTTTCTTTTTTCTAGACATTTCACTTCGAAATAAGAAATTTAATTTTACTAGGTATCAAAATATAATAAATAAAAAATATAAATGGATAAAGAAATAGTGGCTTCCTTCGTTTATATGGTTACTTCTTAAACGGTGAGGTTTTCTCTATACACCGGAGCCTTTACTTCATTTAATCAATGTTATTGGTAACTTGTATAGTTCACATTCTTTGGCTCTACCCATGAATTATCCAGTAATAGGTCTTTCACGATTAGATCTACTTACACAGTAACGGTATTTAATTATGAAAGTTGGCTGGGTAGCTAACCCTGTTAGTCCGTTCTTGCAAGAGGGGCCTAAGTTTTATGTTTTTATTTTAAAGTAGGATTTTCTCCGCTTAATGGATAACCATTTGCTACCAATGGAGAATTGCTTCTCATCTTAAATTGAGGTGATTGGATTTGCACCAATGGAAACCATAAATTTCATACACAATAGAATGGATAGATTCTTTTTTTATACTGTTTTTATACTGAATTGAACGGACTTCTTTTTCTATTCTATCCTATTCCCCGGTACTGATCATTGATACTAAAAAAGGTTTTCTTTCTTTTATCCCAGCTCATGATCTGAACGAGTCGCACATACACCCTAGTACATGTTCCTCGACGCTGAGGGCATCCCCGAAGCGCGGGGGATTTTGTGACATTTCTGATTGGCTGTCTTGTATTTCTAATAAGTTGTTTAATAGTTGGCATGTTGAATCATATCATATAAATAATGGGCTGGTTTAGATCGATCCTAACCTGATGATTTTTAATTACTTCTATTTAATTTTCTAGTAAATTCAGCAAAAATATAAAATAGGAAATCGAGAATTTGCGCGAAAAAAATCCGGGCTTTTCACTCAACCACCGCTACAACATCAACAATTCCATAAGCTTGGGCTTCTGTTGCTGACATAAAAACATCTCTTTCCATGTCTTCCGAGACAACCCATAAGGGTTTGTCCGTTCTTTGTACATAAACCCTTGTGAGGGTTTCACGCAGTTTTAGCAGCTCTTCCGCTTCCAGGATAAATTCTCCCGTTTGTGCCTCATAAAAAGAACTAGCAGGTTGATGAATCATTACCCTGATGGTATGGTATAACAAAAGAGGGGTTCCTCTATTTTGCATGATGAATAGAAAAGAAAGATAAAGAATAAAAAAAAAAAAAGACAGAATTGAACAACCACAACCGTACGGGCATCTTTTATGCATTGCATACGGCTCTATAATAAAATTGACCTTTACCTTACATCAAAGAAAAAAATAGGATCTATCAGACCCAGATCGGTAAATGATCAAATTACCACCCTTCCTTTCGTAGGAGTTCAAAAATACTATGATGGTTCCGTTGCTTTATATATATTTATTATTAAGATTATTTGGTTTGTCTGTGTTTCAGCAATCCCAAAGTTGCTTTTTGTAAAATTAAGGAAAAAAATAATCTTTTTTTTTTTATTTTCGAACTCTTTCAGAATACAACTAAGCCCCCGGTGTGAAAATAAAAAAGTTTGTGACGCTGAACTGGAATCTCCAATATAAAAAACAGGAAATACCTTTTATCTCATACTACTCTCTCGATACATAATCAAATGTTTTGAAAAAACAATAAAAATTTTTTTATTTTGATATCGAATTCAAAGTGCCATGCTATTATTACTTAATATTCATATGGCGAAGGCATAGTCTTATTTTTTTCTCTCAAATAAAAACCTCATTGGCGCCGAGCGTGAGGGAATGCTAGACGTTTGGTAATTTCTCCTCCGGCCAAGATAAAAGATCCCATTGAAGCGGCTAATCCCATGCATATTGTCTGTACATCTGGTCGCACAAATTGCATTGTATCATAAATAGCCACTCCAGGGATAACCCATCCGCCGGGAGAGTTTATAAACAAATAGAGATCTTTGGTATCATTCTCTATACTGAGATATACCATAAGACCA